CAAATAACATAATTTCATTCCCAACAGCGATCCCTCTTCTTTTTTTCTTTTTCGTTTCACATTTATCATCAACCAAATGGGGGAATTTCCATTTCTTCGACTAGTACCGATTCGATTGATGGGAGAGAGGCATATGTGGATTAGTACAATTATTGTATTATTAGCATCAGATTCAGGATTCCACGGGATACCGTACTGTACTGGGTCTGGCTTTTTCAATTACTCCCGATCTGTGAAATATGAAATAGAGTAGAGTATTGTATGTTTCCCGGGAGTACATACATAAATGGAATTTGTACAATATAAAATAAATTGAACATAGTTACTGTGTATAGAATAGTATAGAATACTTTTATTTTAAGATTAAAATAAAAGTATATCCTTTTCGGGCCCTATTTTGTGTAACCTCAATTTCAAATTTTACTAATTTGAAATAATCTATCTCATTCAAATTTCGCATTGAGCTTTTGATATATGCGTCCCATTACTAATCCAATGAAAGAGGATATTCAAAAAATAAAGATCAAACAAGGATAACTTTTTTATTAGCGAGGTAATGCATTTTTTTTTTTTTTTTTATAAGGGTTTTCCTTGAAAGAACAAACTTTTAAAATTTATATATAAATAGATAAAAAAATAGTTAATTTGATGGAATATTCGATTTTTTTATACCGGAATTTGTACTCGTCTTTATCATACTTCTTTTGTTTTCCAAGAAGATTGGATCATTAAAAAAAGGAGTTTCTAACTTAGCTCCTTCCTTTTTTTTCATTGAGCTTCTATTGTTTGTTGGGGTTTGTTTAGAACCAATGGTAAGTGGAAAGGCGGTTAGATGATACTTCATCAGATGATTGTACAAAGAGGGCGGTAGGTTATAGAAAAGAAAGAATGGAAAAGAATGATAAATAAATAAAGGAATTATTGATTGTATTGGGAATCAAATTTTGAGTTCAGTATGGATAAAAGATCGTCCTATGTTATACTATTCAATTCTTGACGATGAATCGATTTGATAGCTCCGATATTGTTATTCATGATATTGATCCGATTCGATATCATCGAGATGTAATGCATCCCATTGAATTTACAGGCGAAAGATTTATTATCTCTATGGGATTAACTCCCGAGTTATTGCGAATTAAAGAAAAATTAAACAATGAGATTATGGAAGTAAATATTCTCGCATTTATTGCTACTGCACTGTTTATTCTAGTTCCTACTGCTTTTTTACTTATAATATACGTAAAAACAGTCAGCCAAGGTGATTAATTTGAATTAAACTTGATTTTTTATTTCTTATCAATAATTGCAGAGAAGAAAAGGATAAAAATTTCGCGTCTTAAATGAAATGGGCAGACTAGAATCAGTCGTATTCTATGAGATACGATAGTATGGTAGAAAGATTCAGATATTTCTTTCTACCATACTATCTAGTATTGTTATTGTAGTGTATAAAGTTGTATTGTAATGCAGGTTAATTTAATATAGATTAATATAGATCAATCTACAATAGTATCATCATATTCCTTTTCTATATATATAGAAATCGATTTAATTACGTATATATAATATATATAGTGATAATGTATATTATATAGTAATAATGTATATTATATAGTATCCCAATTCTATTTCTTTGCTTTATCTATTTGTATTTAATTTGTGTTGATTTCAATTAAATTAATTTGAAATAATCGAAAGCGACTTTTACGATTAGAATTCCTAGATTTCTGATTATTTTCAATATGAATCCCGATCGAAGAAGTCATTGGTTGAGGAGTTGACAAATGATCCATGGGAACTTCTTCGGATTTCGAAAAGGATTAGTAAAACCCGTCGACTTTTAACGTTTGAACCATGATATGAAATGGGTTCAATAAAACAAGCAAAACATAAATAAAATTTCTAAAATAGTAAAACGAAAACAAGCGGCGCAATATGTGACTCGCCCAAGACAATATTTTAGGATGTGCAGTATCTCGTTGGACAACTACTATGTTGTTTCCCAATGTGTATCCACGTAATGGAATAACCGAATTGTTTTCTCTTTGATCTTTGAACAGTAAAGAGGTAAACAAAATAAAAAAAAGTTCCGTTCTTCCTCATGGTCCATATCTAACTTTGGTAAGAGTCAGTTCATCGAAATAGAAAATTTATGAAGAATTCAGTTGGAATAAATTTCCTACCATTTGTATTCCTTTTACTTTTTTTACTTTCAAAATACGAACACGGAAATAATTGAAATATTTCTTTGATTGAATGATTGAAAGAGTATTCTTCAGATATATTTATTATTAATAGAATACATTACTGAACTAAAATCCAAGAGAATTTCGAAATGAAGATATTTTTCATTTCTATTTCAATTTAAAAATAAAATTTTAAATTGAAATAGTGAAATTGAAAATAAAAAAAACTTTGCCGAACGATCTATAAAAAAAAGTGCTACTGTTTAGTTCCTAAACTCAATTAGTAGTACTTCTAGAGTCCACTCCTTCCC